CTTTAAATGGGATGCCTTGTGTACTTCCTTTTAGCCCCATATACACCGTCACCTCTTTTGCGACTGCTAAAGATATTTGGGATTACATAAGTAATCTTTATTATCAGGATGATTCTCCACCTTTCTATCAGTTGCAACATGAAGAACATGCCTTAGCTTATGGGTAAAATAAAGAAATAAGTGTGCTATACTATTTCTTACCGAAGGCTTAGGCTTCTATGGGACCAGCTGATGAGCATGAGGGACCCTTTTCTAAGATAGGGGCACCCTAAAGGCTCTTGTCGGGAAGAATTTCATATAACATAGAATAGCCTTATAGAGTATAAAGGGGCTCTCTAAGTTTTTGATGGGCTTGAGGCCCGAGTTCGAGAATGTTAGATCCTCAATTCAACATCGAGTTCCTCCACCAGACATTGAGAGAGCAGTTGCTGATGTGAGATCCGAGGAGACTCGACTTTCTCCCCTTTACTAGGTTGGGTGCTGGGGGTCGATCTTTTATTACTTAGGGTGCTTCAGATCAGGTTCTTGCAGCTGAACATGCTTCGGGTGCATCGAAGAAGAAGAATATGACTGGTGATTCTTCACTTCTTTCTTCTCTTCGTTCTCCACCTAAGTTCCTTATTGTTTAAACTGCAAACTCCGAACAATCCCCTCTAGCTAGTCTTGGTACTCTCTCTCGTTATCATCGAATATGTTCTGCTCTTTTTCATCTTCCCGCTCTCTCAGTGAATCTTCTTTCCGGCTTGAAATAAATGCTTATATTTCTCTCCTACCTCCTGTCTTGTCAGGATCTCATGCGAGAGGCCCTATGGAGTAAGGGGATTGGGAAGGACCATAGAGTTGGCAAGCTCTCTTTTTTGGAGAAACTTCGTTTACCTCAGTCTTTTGCCTTTTCTGCTGTGTCTGGTGTGTTCCCTCTACTCCCCCTTTTTTGTTGTGGCATCGTAGATTAGGACATGTCTTCCGCCCAAGGCTTAGATATTTTATTTCTACTGGAATGTTGGGGTCTGTACCTAACATTGAGATTTCTACTTGTATGGGCTGAAGCTGTTCTGACTGCCTTCTATTTTTTGAATCGAATACCTTCCTCTTGTCATCTCTGGTCTGTCTCTTTTTGAGAGAAGATTTTCTACCCCGCCTGACTATGAAAAGCTTCAAGTCTATCGGGAGAGGATGTGGTGGTAACCCCTGCAGCTTCGTCTAGAGCCGGGCGTCCAGCCATGTAAGAAGACTCACCCTAGCCACTATAGCGACCCCACCCCCAACTCTAGCTGAGAAGCACCCTCCATCCACTTCCCCTTTTCCGTGTGCCCAAAAGCCCGCCCGCCCGGTTTATGAGCCCCTTTTCTGATTCCCTCACCCAATCTCATGAGAAGCAAGCCCAGCAGGCCCTGCCTTAACCTGTCCCCAGACAGCCAGCCTTCACCAGGCTGCTGGCATTGCTAAATGCTCCGCCACAAAGCAAGCTCTCCCGAATACGACAGATGCGGAAGTGGCTAAAGAAGTCGGAGGAAGAAAGTTGTTGGGCAACTGTATGCGCGAGGGTACATTATTAGTATTCTGGGAATTGGCAACATTGACAGAAAGGGGAAGAAAAGGAGGTAGGAATACGCTTTTTTAAGTGCAGCTATACTAAAGTAAGTAGTCGGCCTAACCTTCGGTTCCCGTAACCAAGTTTTTCTTTCTCACTACTTATGTACTTTTTTTGAAGTGTGGGGCAAAGGGCGCCCTCTATTTCTACTTCTAACTAAAGGCGAACAGCCGGCATTGCAAGCAAATAGAGAGCCCCCGCCCGTTTGAGTCGTTGCGAGCCGGAAAGCGTACCGGCAGTTTGAGTCGTGAAAGGGCCGCTTGCTTTATTATATTATTATAATTAATAATAGATATATAATATTCTATATATATATATAAACAATAAGAAAATCATTTTTTTTTATCCAATTCTTCATTCCTGGGAAGAGGAAAAAGCAGATAGAGCAAAGGCCTCCTCTTTCCGTCCGCTCTTCCCGAAGTGAGCGAATTGCATGTAGCGATTCGTAGGGGCTTATAGTTTAATTGGTTGAAACGTACCGCTCATAACGGTTATATTGTAGGTTCGAGCCCTACTAAGCCTACCGCCCCCTTCTCTTCACCCGATACAAGGCAGTCGAAGTCCCCGCCACCCTGCAGATCTCAATCTAGCGACGGCACCTGGAACCACACTGCTGCCGCTGCCCTTCGGGCACGCCTCCCGCGCTTACCACTCACCGACGCTCTTGCAGCATGCCCCCTTCGGGCAATACGGCTTTCGTAATACGCGCAGCGGCTGAGCGATAGCTCTTCGATCGCTATATTCTTGCGATAGCGAAGGCCTGGTTCATCCTCTAAGAGAGAGTAGATGCGAAGGTTCGGATCGAAGATCTTCGCGAAACGGCCCATGAATCTCGAGAATCGAGCGTGGGGCTTGAAGACCCTACCGCATTCCGGCCCCGGGGCCCTCCATTGGTCTTTTCTCTCTCCTCTTTCACCAGTGAGTGGTGAGTTTCCTTTTTCTCTAGGTGGGTACCTCTTGGATTCGGAGTTTGTTCCAACAGCTGCCACACATGAGATCCTGATCGTCTTCCTCCCAGTGTTGTTGCCTTCTGGGGGAAGGAAGGAAAGTGGGGCTTCCTTCCAGGACCGGAGAAGGTAAAACTCTGGGCGGGCTGCTGGGTTTCGCCTACGCTACGGTTTCACAAGATTTCACCTTTTTTGTTCAACCGAAGTTAAGGAGTTCCAGAGCACGAGGGAATGGGCTTTCATTCCCGGGACCGCCTCGTCTATGTACTCGGCGCCCCCCCCCCCGATTGCTTGAAGATGCGCGCGCGATACGAGAAAGGGCCCCTGGGAGGAACCTATGAAAAGCTAGGGTAGAGCCTCGGAGCCGGCCCAAGCGAAGATCGGCACTCAAAGGCTTGAGGAGCAGCCCGCAAAAGGGAAAGCCGTGGAGACGGCAGACTCGCCAGTCAGGCACACCGTGAGGCTGACTACAGCGGACCGGGAGGTTACAATTCCTGTTTTCCTGTTTCAATTTCCGGGAGTGAATGTAGGAAGTGCAGACGGTGGATCAGGTGTGAACATTCAACCAAAGGCGTCTTGGGGATCGGCAATAGCTAAGCATTGTGGCCATCACGGTTCAAGCTATGTATGGCTGGCGTACAACCTACGGGCTTCTTAGCCAAAAGAAAAACAACAAAAAAGGATGCCTGGTTTGGTACCTTTAGTCCAATCTTAGACAAAGAGCAAGGAGGCGATTTGTTCGCTGGGCGCGATTCAGCTAGCCAAATCGCACTAATGCGATTCATTCGCCCTACTAGCCTACAGAGCAATTCAAACTCTTAGTAAGACCAGGGCTAGTAGGGCGACTCATTCTATTCTCTCTGAGGTCAGGTAGGTGAAGCGTCTAGCTTAGGGGGGCGCGTCGAATCGTTGAAAGGCCTTGGTGATTCTCCAATTTGGTAATCTGAAGATAGAAAACAAAAATGATTCCAAACTTCACTTCAATAGTCTCGTATTCATGCTGCCCCGACTCCAAACTCGATGTTTGTTAACTAAGCGGGACATTCCCAAACTCTTTTTTATCAAACTCCTTTCTCGTTCCCTTGTACAGCCCTTACCGGGCTGTTTTCATTATGTGTTCTTTGCTATGTCTAGGGAGGTTAGGAGTGAGTGAAGCCAATGCATACAAATAGACAGACCAGGTTCATCTTTTTATGTTGAGGTCAGTGCAAGTCTGTCTATGATTAAGAGTCTAGGTGGTGTTGAAGCTGGCTCATTCATGCTAGTCATCTTAGAGCTATGAGTCAGAACAATGTTCACCAACTCTTCCATAGTAATCTTGTTCATATATCGAAAAAGCTTTTGAATATGAGTTTCCATTGTTATATTAAAGTGTTTTGTCTCCTCCCCAAGGTAGCATTGCCGAGCGGGTGATCCCTGTCTTGTTTATCCAGCTAGCTTTTCCCCGTGGTACTCAAATTCTATTTGTGAGAGCTCCTTCGGTTCGGCTACTTTTTTTTTTGAAAGGTAAGGTGGGACCTTAAAACATTCTCAATAAAAATGCCTATCTATGCGCTGAGTTGAAGAGGGAACAAGTCCCACAGAGAGATGATAAGTGGGAGAAAGAGTTAAATGAAAATCTCTTCTGGAATGGAAGACCTCCCATCCACTGACTACAAGACTGCAGCCTAACACCCAAGTTAGCCTGACGGTCAGCTAAATGAGTCGCTTCCCTCTTCACATGATGAATTTTAACTCAACATATATTGAGAAATGTTTTCTCAGGAATAAAGCATAGGCGCCAAGGTTATTGATTATTACCATTCGCCCATCTAATCATGTTAAGAGAACCCCTTTTTTGTTTGATATGATGACTTGAAAAAGAATCAATAGTTTGGACAAAACAATGGCCGTGCTGGAGAGTTTCTGCTTATGCAAAGGTTGCATCTTTTGATTCCTAGAGGAGACCTGTTCAATTCCACATGACAGCACCATTGCCATCTCTTATGACCCCACCATAATCCGAATTCCCGGACCATAATCCGAATTCCCGGAGTAGCCTTCCCTACTCCTTCCAAGTTCATCTTGATGTGATTTGAAGAGGAAATTGCCACAAGATTGAGATAGATATGTTTGAATTTTCATTTTCAAAAAAAAAGTAATGCAATAAGACCTCGTCATGTTCATCCTTACTAACATCCCATACAAAAAATGAAATCTTTTTTATGGTCTGGATTTTTTAAATCACCTTAACGAAGAAGGTGGACTTCAACCAAGCCAGCCCTTCTTACTTATGAAGTGGCTATGGAGATTTCCAAAGGAAAAGAAAAAGCCATGGTGCTCATATTTGGCTGCTAAGTACCTCTTCCCATGGCAAAAATAGATTGACCAACCTACGTCTAAAATATCCTGCATCTAGAAAGGTATTATTTGGTACAGAGAGACTTTCAGGCAAAACTTGGGTTAGACTTTGGTTGGGTAAT